AAAAAGCCATTCTTGTAATTGGAACATGTTTTATTAAACCACCCATAAGAATCATATTTTGACTCTTATCTGGAGAATAACCAACAATAGCTTCCATTGAATGAATAATCGATCCAGATCCTAAAAACAACAATGCTTTTGAATAGGCATGCGTAATCAAATGAAATAAGGCGGCTCGATAAGACCCCATACCTAAAGCTAACATCATATAACCCAACTGCGACATTGTAGAATAGGCTAAACTTCTCTTAATATCTTTTTGAGCAAGAGCTAAAGTAGCTCCTAATAGTACTGTTATTATACCTATCAAAGCTATTAGATTCATTATGTAAGGTATAACTACGAAAAGAGGAAGAAGCCGAGCTACAAGGAAAATTCCAGCAGCTACCATAGTAGCAGCATGTATCAGAGCGGAAATCGGAGTAGGTCCTTCCATGGCATCCGGTAACCATATATGAAGGGGGAATTGCGCTGATTTAGCAATAGCGCCACAAAATAATAGAAAAGTACATAAAATAACAAATAAAACATTAACCTCATCGTTATAAATCAACTTATTGAATATTTCGAACAAATCCTGAAATTCGAAACTACCCGTTATCCAATAAAGACCTAAAATTCCTAATAATAAACCAAAATCCCCTACACGATTAGTTACAAATGCTTTTTGACAAGCATTTGATGCAATAGGTCGTGTAAACCAAAAACCTATTAATAGATAAGAACACATTCCAACCAATTCCCAAAAAATATAAATTTGTATCAAATTAGAACTAGTAACCAACCCCAACATTGAAGTATTGAAAAAACTCATATAAGCAAAAAATCTCAAATAGCCTTGATCATGAGACATATAATTGTCACTATAAATAAGAACCAGAATTCCAACCGTACTAATTAATATTGACAAAATAGAAGTAAGTGAGTCAATCAAGAATCCAAACTCTAAAGAAAAATCATTATTGAGAGTCCAAGACCATACATATTGATATATAGAACTTCTATTTATTTGCTGAATAGATAGATCGGTCGAAAAAATCATAACTATACTTAACACTAAAACACTCGGAAAAGCCCATATACGACGAAGTTTTTTTGTTGCTTCCGGAAAAAGAAGAAGTCCTCCTCCTATTAAGATGGGGACTGGAAGTGTAATAAAAGGTATGATCCATGAATATTGATATGTATGTTCCATAAAAAAATCTTATTATTTTTAATTAATAATTAATTCTTTCTTATTTCTGATTTATTGACTCTTTTCTATTTTTAAATAAGTCGGTCAAAAACAAATCCCAATAATAAAATAAATAGAAAAAACTAAAGATATCTAAAATTTAAATAATATTTTCTATTCTAAATTCTTATTTCAAAATCTTTTCAAAAATACTTCACCTATTCAAATTAAAAAGTTAGTAAAAAGTTAGAATTGATCAAATGCTATAATTAAGATACTAGTGAAAAAAAAATCTTTAATTTTAAATAAAATAAAAATTTCCTTAATATAACTTAATATAAATATAAAATTATATATATATAGACAAAGGACTAAGAGTCCTAGCAAAATAGCAAAATAAAATATAGTAAATACTTCATTTTTATGGACTGATAAAATGCAATATTTTAGCGGAATCCTTATTGGATTTTATTTATTCAGAATTATTAATTTGAAAATCATTTATCGGTTTTCATTATGCTTGTAGAAAAGATTAGGATCTTTGATTGACACTTTCCCTTTACATAGGATAAAAACATAGGATAAAAACAAAAAAATCACTAAAATTTTTTCCATAATTTGTCTTTTAGAAAATCATATTTAACAAATTAATTAGTAGTCTCATTCTAATTTGAAAATAGAATTTCAATTAGGTATACTTTTTCTTCGAACTTGACCAATTACTGGAAAAAAATTCAAGCTTTTTTTAGGATAAATAAGGTGTAGGTTTTTAATAATGTATTTTATTACATGTATAAATATAGTATGAAGAAAAAGACAGCAAAATAGAAGAGACTTTTTATTATTTTATGAAAAGAGTAGAATTTAGAAACTAACTAAATAATGAATAATAACTAAATAGATATAGTAATAGTAAAGAACGATTTTTTTACTATAATAATAGATGTCTTTCACATCCAAGTATAACACTAAAAAAAACTTGTTTATTTTTGAATGGCAGTTCCAAAAAAACGTACTTCTATATCAAAAAAATGTATTCGAAAAAATATTTGGAAAAAAAAAGGATATTGGGCAGCCTTGAAAGCTTTTTCGTTAGCAAAATCTCTTTCTACTGGTAATTCAAAAAGTTTCTTTGTGCAACAAATAAAAAATCAAAGGTTGGAATAGTATGGCTGGGCTTGACATGAGAAAAAGTTTGATTTCATTTATGATTTCAAATTTATAATAAAAATTATGAATTTCTAAATAGAACTAAATAGAAAATATAGAAATACTATATCTATGAAAATCAATAAAAAATAATAAATAGAAAATAGAAATATATAAATACAAGAATTCTTTTATCTGAAGACACAAAGGTCCACTAGGATCTTTTATCATTTCCGCGATGGGGGTTCTTATTTTATTTATTTTCCCCATCGACCCGCTTTTCACATTTAGGTAGATAACAATGTGGCAATTTTTAATGATCTAAAATAGATCATATGTTTCGGCTGCAAAATTTATCAAGATATATTCAATTACACAAGATTTTGAAAGTAGGGAACATAACTCAAAATCTTCTTCCTTATATGATAAGTCCGGAACAATACCTAATTGGGTTTCTAAATCTTAATACAAATTTCTTTACACAACGAAAATCTAATGATTCAAATAAGATTTCCATTAAGATTTCCATAAATACAATGTAGTACGGAAATTGTAATCGATAAAAAAAAAAAAACACCCATTGTTAAGTTAACTAAAATTGACATACTAAATGATACTAAAGATCATAAAAAAAAGGATCATTAATTATGGAAATGCTCAAATTCCTATTTCAATTTAATTTAATTAATTAAATTAAATTTTTATTCATTAATTTGAATCTTTCTCTTTCCTTTTCCTAAAAAACTATTGCATTAAATTGACCCCTTCAAGCTCGACGATTGAACGAAAATTGGTTATTATGATTTCGAGCAAGCCGCTATGGTGAAATCGGTAGACACGCTGCTCTTAGGAAGCAGTGCTAGAGCATCTCGGTTCGAGTCCGAGTGGCGGCATAATATCTTTTTTTTTTTATTTTCAAAAAGATACAATAAGTTCTATAATGAATTGAATTTCTGATTTAAATTCCATAGGAACTTCACCTTTTAAAGAATTGTTATGATATTTTCGATTTTAGAACATATATTAACTCATATATCTTTTTCAGTCGTTTCAATTGTAATTACAATTCATTTGATAAGTTTATTAATCGATGAATTCGTAGGACTCTCTGATTCGTCAGAAAAGGGCATGATAACTACTTTTTTCTGTATAACAGGATTATTAGTTACTCGTTGGATTTATTCGGGACATTTACCTTTAAGTAATTTATATGAATCATTAATCTTTCTTTCATGGGGTTTTTCTATTATTCATATGGTTCCATATTTTAAAAAACATAAAAATATTTTAAGCGCAATAACCGCCCCAAGTACTTTTTTTACCCAAAGCTTTACTACTTCAGGTCTTTTAACTGACATGCATCAATCCGAAATCTTAGTCCCAGCTCTCCAATCCCACTGGTTAATGATGCACGTAAGTATGATGGTATTGGGTTATGCAGCTCTCTTATGTGGATCATTATTGGCAGTAGCACTTTTAGTAATTAGATTTCAAAAAGTCATAAGGATTGTTGATCAAAGGAATAATTTCTTAAATAATTTATTTTCCTTTGATAAGATCCAATACGCAACGCAAAGACGTAATATTTTTAGAAATACTTCTTTTCTTTCTTCTCGGAATTTTTATAGGTTTCAATTGATTCAACAATTAGATCATTGGGGTTATCGTATTATTAGTATAGGATTTCTCTTTTTAACCATAGGAATTCTTTCAGGAGCAGTCTGGGCTAATGAAGCATGGGGATCATATTGGAATTGGGATCCCAAGGAAACTTGGGCATTTATTACTTGGACCATATTTGCGACTTATTTCCATACTCGAAAAAATTGGGAAGGCTTCAATTCTGCAATTGTCGCTTCTATTGGTTTTCTTATAATTTGGATATGCTATTTGGGGGTTAATTTATTAGGAATAGGACTACATAGTTATGGTTCATTTACATTAACATCTAATTGAATTGAAGAAAGGGTCTAAGGAATACAACCATAGGCTAGCATATATAGAAGAAACTTCAGGTAAGCCGCAGAGAACCTTTTGAATCAAGTAATCGAGTGATCTCAAAAGGTTCTCGCAAATGCCAAAGATATCTGGTTAGAATTTCTTTTTTTAACTTAAATTAGAAATTAACAGAAGAAAGAAGTTTTTTTCATTGTATAACAATTTTCTATTTTTAAAATCATGGAATTGCGTTTTAACGTTTTCATTTTACCTATAAAAATAGGTAGATATGATAGCTTCGACTTTGTCAACTGATAATGAGAAAACGAAATCTGGATAAATACCAATACCTATTACAGGCAGAAGAATCGAAATGGAAACAAATAATTCCCGCGGCCCAGAATCAAAACAATAAGAGTTTAGGCCATTAAACAGCTTGTATCCATAGAACATCTGACGTAACATAGATAATAAATAAAGAGGAGTTAATATCATCCCAACTGCCATTACAAAAGAAATTAGTATTTTTGACATTAAAAGATATTTTTTGGCGGGAATTATGCCAAAAAAGACTATCAATTCCGAAAAAAAACCACTCATGCCCGGTAATGCAAGGGAAGCTAGTGATAAGATACTGAACAGCGTGAATATTTTTGGCATTAGGGTAGCCATTCCACCCATTTCGTCAAGATAAACAAGACGTATTCTATCATAACTCGTTCCTGCTAAGAAAAAAAGTGCAGCACCAATAAATCCATGTGATATTATTTGTAAAATGGCTCCATTGAGTCCCATATCACTTAGAGAGTAAATTCCTATAATTATGAAACCCATATGAGATACCGAAGAATAGGCTATTCTTTTTTTTAAATTTCGCTGACCAGAAGATGTTGAAGCTGCATAAATTATTTGCATTGCACCTACTATTACTAACCAAGGAGAAAATATAGAATGAGCGCGGGGCAATAATTCCATATTGATTCGAACTAATCCGTACGCTCCCATTTTTAATAAGATTCCGGCTAGAAGCATACAAGTACTGTAATGTGCTTCTCCATGGGTGTCTGGTAACCAGGTATGTAAAGGTATAATCGGTGATTTGACAGCAAAAGCAATAAGAAATCCAATATAGAATAGTATTTCTAGGGCCACGGGATATGGTTGATTGGCCGATGTTTCAAAATTGAATGTTGGTTCATTGGAACCATATAAAGCGATACCCAAAGCTCCCATTAATAAAAAAACCGAGCTTCCTGCAGTATACAAAATAAACTTTGTAGCTGAATATAGACGTTTCTTTCCCCCCCACATGGATAAAAGTAGATAAACGGGAATTAATTCTAATTCCCACATGATGAAAAAAAGTAAAAGATCTTGAGAAGAAAATAATCCTATTTGACCACTATACATTGCTAACATCAGAAAATGGAATAAGCGGGAATCCCGAGTAACTGGCCGAGCCGCTAAAGTAGCTAAAGTGGTGATAAATCCTGTCAATAAAATAGGTCCTAGAGAGAGCCCATCTATTCCCAATCTCCAATAAAAATCAAAAAAATTGATCCATTTATAATCTTCTGTTAATTGGATTAATGGATCGTCCAATTGGAAATAATGCGAAAATGCATAAGTCATTAAAAGGAACTCAATAATACAAAGAAATAGAGTATACCACCGAATTACCTTATTTCCTCTATGAGGGAAAAAGAAAATTAAGAAACCCGCAAATGTCGGTAAAACTACAAATAATGTTAACCAAGGAAAAGAATTCGTGGTAAAGACAAGATACACTTGGACCAGAAAAACCCGTGTCCGAAAAAATTATTATTAGTATTTTCGAGCACGGGTTTTGTCGGTAAACAAAAAATAAAATGTATTCAAGTGAGTTTTTTTTACGGAAAGATCAATAAGCTAGACCCATGCTTCGAGTTGTTTCATGCCATAAATAGACTCGAACACTCAAGAAATCCGTTGGACAGGCGGATTCACATCTCTTACAACCAACACAGTCCTCTGTTCTTGGAGCAGAAGCAATTTGCTTAGCTTTACATCCGTCCCAAGGTATCATTTCTAATACATCTGTGGGACAAGCTCGGACACATTGAGTACACCCTATACATGTATCATAAATCTTGACTGAATGTGACATTGGATCTCGAAATTTTTTTGAATGGCATAAATTTTCGATCTAGTAAATCTCTAAATGAATGATATATTTAGATACCAGATGAATCAATGATTTACCAGAAATTTTCTATTCAAAATTCCGGATCGACTCATGAGATAGAGCTAAGATACTTTAATTTCTTACGTTTTCGCAAACATGATCAGATATCTTACGTATCATGTATGCCAATTCGAGTTGATGAATATTCTATTTTATATTATTAAGACTAATTAAGACTACTTATTCAACAAATTAGATTGATTGATACGGATTGATTTTCTGTTACGAAAAATTGACGAAACAATAGCCAGTCCAATAGCTGCTTCAGCGGCTGCAATAGCTATAACAAAAATTGAGAAAATATTTCCTTTTAATTGTCGACTATCAAAAAAATCAGAAAATGTTACAAAATTTATATTAACTGCATTCAAGATAAGTTCAAGACACATAAGGGCTCTAACCATATTTCGACTCGTGATCAATCCATAGATACCGATAGAAAATAAATAGGCACTCAATATAAGTACATCTTCGAACATCATCGACCAACTCCTTATTAATTTTTCGCTTCTTTGTTTCAATAGGAAGAATTCAACATCAAGAGATTGGATTGACTAGAATAAAAATATTAGAAAGACTGAATACCAAAAGATATTGGTAATAAAACAAATAAAAGACTCTAATTTATAGATAAATAAGCTTCAAATACAATTGAAGTAAAATAAATGTGATAAGATAGAACAAAGTTTAATTTGGATTGTGATTTCGAATTCTAAAGAATTTTTACTGACGAGCCATAGCAATGGCACCTATCAAAGCAACTAAAAGAATTATTGAAATGAATTCAAATGGAAGAAAAAAATCTGTTGATAAATGAATTCCAATTTGTTGACCATTACTTATCAAATCTTGTTCTATAATCTGGTTTGTTCTTGTAGTCCAAATAATTGCGTACCATGATGTATCCGGAATAATAGTAATTAGTGAAACAAAAATACTTGTACAAACTAAGGAGGTAACCCCATCCCCGACAGTCCAAAGATGAAAATCTTTGTAATATTCTGAGCCATTCAGAAACATCACAGCAAATAAAATTAAAACATTTATAGCTCCCACATAAATAAGGAGTTGTGCAGCAACTACAAAATGGGAATTTGATAAGATATAGAAAAAGGATATACAAACAAGAACTAATCCTAATGAAAAGGCAGAATAAATTGGGTTGGTAAGGAATACCACCCCCAGCCCCCCTAATATAAGACCTAATCCGAGAAAGACTAAAAGAAAATCATGTATTGGTCCAGGCAAACCCATTGTAGGTAAAATTAGAGATAAAAAAAATCGAATTGTTTTTTCATGACCTTATTGACCCGACCAGGAAAAACTATTTTATTATTATTTTTCGGGTGAATTCAAAATTGTTCGAATTGTATGATCGTCAATTACTGACACGGGTAAACGACTTAAAGCAATTTGATTATAATTCAATTCGTGACGATCATAAGTAGAAAGCTCATATTCTTCAGTCATTGATAAACAATTTGTTGGGCAATACTCAACGCAGTTGCCACAAAATATACAGATTCCAAAATCAATACTGTAATTAAGCAAACGTTTCTTTCGAATCTCAGTTTCCAATTTCCAATCAACAACAGGGAGATCTATAGGGCATACACGAACACATACTTCACAAGCAATGCATTTATCAAATTCAAAATGGATTCGACCGCGAAACCGCTCTGATGTGATTAATTTTTCATAAGGATATTGAATAGTTACAGGTAAACGATTTGCGTGGGATAAGGTAATAAGGAAACTTTGACCAATGTACCTTGCAGCTCGTACACTTTGTTGACCATAATTCATAAACCCAGTTACCATAGGGAACATATCGTGAATATCTATGGATAATTTTATATTTGTTTCTTTCTCTTTTTGAGATAAGTCGTGACTATAGAAAAATATTCCTTTATAGTGAAAGTAGTTGGAAAGAGGTTGTTAATAATAAATTACCGAGAGAAATAGGTAAAAGAAATTTCCATCCAAGATTTAATAGTTGATCCATTCTTAGTCTTGGTAACGTCCATCTTGTTGTGATAGGAATGAACAAGAACAAATAAGTTTTCATCAATGTAATAAAGATCCCAATTGTTGTTCCATAGACTCCACTTACTTTAGTTAGTTCAAAAATCTCAGGAAGAACTATGTACGGAATAGAGATATTCCAACCACCCAAGTAAAGAATTGTTACAAATAATGAAGAAACTAATAAGTTTAGATAGGAAGCAACATAAAATAAACCAAATTTAATACCCGAATATTCGGTTTGATAACCTGCTACTAATTCTTCTTCTGCTTCTGGTAAATCAAAGGGCAATCTCTCACATTCCGCTAGGGAAGAAATCAAAAAAATGATAAACCCTATAGGCTGACGCCACAAATTCCATCCCCAAAAACCATATTTTGCTTGTGCCTCAACTATATCAACTGTACTTGAACTGTTAGATAATCCTAGTCGGTGATAACATCACTGTTCCCATCGCTAGTACAGAACCGTACATGAGATTTTCACCTCATACGGCTCCTCTAATCTAAGGCCCTAAAAAAATCTAAAGGCCCGATTGTATTATTTATATTATATTGTATTATTTATCTTGATATATTTGTAGGATAGATAAGATCAAAATTTATCGGACATCTTAAAATTCGACCAATGAAATTCTGTCTGTCATAGTACTAAAAAAAAAAAAGACTTCTGAATTTATCTTATCCTTTAAGAATTTTCATTTTTCTTTCTTGAGTAATAGCTTAAATCCTTCAATAAAATACTACTTAATAAAATGAAAAGTCAAAATATTTTTTGTATTTATTTGTAAAAATACCAATAGATATTTCAACCTATTCGATTATGAAAAAGAATTAGACATTCTACTAGTTTCTCAATTCTAACATAAATTTGATCTCTATTAATATGGATATAGTATTAATATGGATAAAGAAAAAAAGATCTCTTTTTTCTATTTGAATTAAAAATTCGGGTTTTTTCGTTCCTCTTCTTCTTTCGGAAAAAGGGGGACTTAGCATAAAATAAAATAAAAAAAGTACAGGATTCTTTCGTTTTGGATAGTCAGTTCTTTAATTGGTGGGTAGGAGAAAGCTCTGGATCGGAATCATGAGGAGTACTGCCTGATCATTTCTACCAACTTAAAGCCTCAATTTATATTCTTTTTTCATATTTTGAGAAATATCCTTTTGGATAATTTCAAAAATCTCTATTACTAATCCTTTGTGTATCTTTGTGTTCCTAACCATCCACTCATTTTTGCTCAATCATGTGTTAGCATTAGGACAATAGATATAACTAATAGTGAAAACTCACTACGGTTGATCTTTTGAGCCCGCTTCAAGCCAGGATGACTAATCAACCAATCTTGGGGCAAATTATGTCGTCTTTTTATTTCTGCTTTACTCTTGTACACAGGAAAGGAGTCTCAATTTGTTTACTGCAAATTTTGAAGCTGTTTTCTTTCACTCATATAACTATCAATTTAGTTCATCAACGAAAATGATGAATAAAAAAAAACAGAAAATATGTATTCAATTCATTTCACGTTTTTCCTAAAAAGAAAAGAATAGGTAAAAGTTTCTCTTTCAACGAATCACACGTAGAGATATGGATAATACACAGAGAGTTAATGGTATTTCATAACTAATTGATTGAGCAGCAGCTCGTAAACCACCTAAAAAGGAATATTTATTGTTTGATCCATATCCTGACATAAGAAGCCCAATGGGAGCAATACTTGAAAGGGCAATCCATAAAAAAACACCAATATTTAGATCAGCTAAAACAAGGTGATAGCTAAAAGGAATTACTGAATAGCTTAATAGAGTTGATATGACTGCTATGGCTGGTCCGAGACTAAATAAACGAGTATCTCCTCTAGATGGCAAAAGATTCTCTTTGAAAAGTAATTTTGTACCGTCCGCTAGAGCTTGAAGAACTCCCAAAGGGCCGGCATACTCAGGCCCAATACGCTGTTGTACCCCTGCAGATATTTCTCTTTCTAACCACACAATTACTAGGACACCTATCGTGATTCCCAATACAAGAGTAAAAATAGAGAAAAGCATCCATAGAATTCCATGGATTTCGTTTAAAGATTCGAATCTAGAAAAAGAATTAATAGTTTGTACTTCTGTTGTATCAATTATGTTTGTTATATCCATTATCATTTCAACGATCAACTTCCCCCATAATGATATCTATACTCCCTAGGATTGTCATAATATCGGCCAATTTCATTCTTTTAACTAATTGAGGAAGAATTTGTAAATTGATAAACCCCGGTGAGCGAATTTTCCACCTCCAAGGAAAACCGCTCTGATCCCCTATCAGAAAAATTCCCAATTCACCTTTTGGGGCTTCGACTCTCACATAAAGTTCTTGTTTCGGCAATTCAAAAGTGGGAGAAGCTTTTTTACTAATGAATCGATATTCAAAATCATTCCATTCTGGATCCTTTTGTCGATCAAATGATCGAGTTTCTAGATTCTCATAGGGCCCACCCGGAATTCCTTCCAGGGCCTGTTGAATAATTTTGATGGATTCCGTCATTTCCCTAATTCGGACTAAATAACGAGCTAATGAATCTCCTTCTTTTTGCCACTGAAGTTCCCAATCAAATTCGTCGTAACACTCATAATGATCAACTTTACGAAGATCCCATTGTACTCCAGAAGCTCGTAGCATGGGTCCTGATAAACCCCAATTTATTGCTTCCTCTGTACCAACAATACCTACTCCTTCAACTCGTTCTAAAAAAATAGGATTTTTCGTAATAAGTTTTTGATATTCAGCAATTCCCGTTAAAAAATAATCACAGAAATCCAAACATTTATCTATCCAGCCATAAGGTAAATCAGCCGCTACTCCTCCGATACGAAAAAAATTATGCATCATTCTCATACCAGTGGCAGCTTCGAATAAATCATATACTAACTCTCTTTCTCTAAAAATATAGAAGAAAGGAGTCTGTGCACCAATGTCAGCCATAAAAGGGCCAAGCCATAAGAGATGAGAAGCTATACGACTCAACTCCAACATAATTACTCTGATATAGCTGGCTCTTTTAGGTACTTGAATATTTCCCAACTGTTCTGGTCCGTTTACTGTTATTGCTTCTGTGAACATAGTCGCTAAATAATCCCAACGTGTTACATAAGGCAAATATTGTATAATTGTTCGGTTTTCCGCAATTTTTTCCATTCCTCTGTGTAAATAACCTAATATGGGTTCACAGTCAATAACATCTTCACCATCTAGAGTAACAATGAGTCGAAGAACACCATGCATTGATGGATGATGGGGACCCATATTGACTATCATAAGGCCTTCTCTTGCGACTGGTCCATTCATAGGGGTTTCCTCGATTCATTCTTTCGTGAATTATTGAAAACGAAAAGAAGTTTATCAAAATTCAAGATCTAATAAATCAAATAATAAAAAAAAAAAGACTCTTCAAATTAACGGATTTTTGACTCCCGAATATCCAATTGGCTAATTAATTCTTTATAACCTACTTTACTTTTCTTTGACAAATATGACAGAAGTCGTTGGCGTTTTCCTAGAATTTTCCGTAAACCTCTCTGAGATAAATAGTCTTTTCTATGCAATTCCAAATGTGAACTAAGTTTTCTTATTTTATTAGTGAAACTTACTATTTGAAATTCAACCGATCCCCTCTTTTCTTCTTTTTCTTCTTGTGAAATAACTGAAATGAATGAATTTTTTATCATAAAAATAAAATGCAATCCCCCCCTTTTTAAGATATTCTTATTGATCAGTAATAATAATGTCAGATTATTTTAATTAATAATCCAATTTTTTTACTCTCCTAGATAGAGAAAAAGATGATTTCTTCATTTACAATACAATGGAATATAAAAGGAATATAAAACAACGCACGTGTCCGCTTTCTTATTTTCATATACTAAATTAGACATGCTATGGCAATGAAAAAAAGACCCTCACCGAAGTTTCAATAGAGGATATATATGTAGCCTTACCATACTGAACCGACTGCCATTATTAGTATCAAACCAATAACGATTCATACAAGCTAAATCTTCCAATCGATAATTCGGCCAAAGAAAAAACTTTAATTTAATTAGTTTATTTTTATCCCTATCAAAATGGTTGCTTTTATTTTTATCCAAAGTGTGATCACAGTTTTTTATCTTATTACCATTGAAAATTTCTGTGTTTATGTGAATATTATTTCTATTTTTTGAGTTGAAAGAAATTAGAATTCTCAATGCTCTACGATGTTTAGGGGATAAAATATTTTCAGGAACAAGTAAATCATAATCATTTTCGTTTCCATTGTCAGTTTGACTTTTTTGATGGCTTTCAATAGGTTCGATAAAATTCTTTTTATCAACATAGCTTTTTTCTCTGGATCTTTGATTAATTTCTTGTTTGCTCTTATGAACCAATAAAATAGCTACGGTCTTATACAGAATAAATTGTCCATCATTTTTTACCGACAAACGAACCGGTTCGATAATCAATATTCCCTTTTTCATCAGTTCTGTAAGAGTTAAATCTTTTTGAATCATCAGAATATCCAGACTCATTTCTTCTCTTTGAATAGAGGAAAGAATAATTTCTCGTGGATTTGTCAGTCTAAGCAGAAGGCAATATACTTTGATATTATTGATTATTTTTTGATTTAAAGAATCATACCATCTTAATTGAAAACGCAAATACCTTTTTAGAAAGAAATCAAGCTCCGCTTCCGCGGTACTTTTGTATTGTTTTTTCTTTCTACGTTTTTTCATTTCTGATCCTACATAATCTTCTTCAACATCTTTTTCTTGATTTGCGACAACTGATCCAAAATTGACTTGGTCCTCAGAGTCTTTTTCTTCCTGATTTTGATTCTCGAATTCAATAGATTTTTTTTCATTTGATGCTAGAAAAAGATTGCTATTTTTCTTTTCCTTAATTTTTTGATTTTCATGAACTTTTTCATTTTGATTAAAATTTAAAAGAAGTGATTTGCTTGGTATTACCCACGGTTTTATCTTATATGCGTCGAAAAGTATCAACAATTTTTGAAAGAACCAGAGTTCAAAATTGCATATAGGACGATTTAGTATTTCTTCATTCATTCCCATCCAATCAAAAAACCCCGTTTTTTGATTGGATGAATTGACTTCTTTATTTTGCTGAATTGTAAGAAAAAAAAGATCTTTCTTATCAACTTTATCAATTATTTGATATTTATTAGTCCCAATCTTAGCATTTTTTTTATAGTCGATTTCGGTATCTAGCCAGGACTCAATATCGACCTTCTTTCTAAGACAAAAATTGAAAATTCTCCAATCAAAATATTTTCTATCTGGTCTTTTCTTCATGTTGAGAAAAGAATCTTCTGGTATATAATTCTTTATAGGGATATTAAATATTTTTATAGGGATATTAAATATTTTTCTTTTACCTGTCGGATAATTATAAGAAAGTTGTTTCTTTTTATTTACTTGGACTGGTGATCTTTGTAATGTTGATCCATAACTATATAAATCTTTCCTATTATCATAATTAATAGATTTATATGCTAAAAGATTATATTTATAATATTTTTTTAAATTATCTTTGTAATTCGATAATGAATTTGCTTCAAAATCATTTAGTTTTTCGTAATGAATTAATTGGTCTTTTTCATCAAAATTCCACCTGTTTAAATCTTTATTTTGAATAATACGGCGTTGATTGATTTCATTTCGACATTTTTTTGGTATTAATTTAGACCATCTAATCTGACATAAATCATATTGATATTGATAAGGACTCCTTAACCAGTTTTTCCATTGATTCATTACAGAATTTCTAAGATTTTTATCTTTTAATTCGGAATGAAATAAACCTTGAACTCCAAAAAAATCTTTTATTTCATTTTTAAGAAAAAGAGATGTCCCGTGATATTGAAGGGCAGATCTTACCTTATACAAGGTAAGAATTTGAATTTGTGATAATTTGTAAAATACATATGCTTGTGAGAAAAAAGATATGTCACAAAAAATCTGGGAATGCTTATTAATAAGACTATTATTAGTATTATTTAGTGATTTTTTTATAAATGAAATAAAATGAATTGGATTTTGATTTGTTTTCTCAATTTTTTTGTCATTTCCTTCATTTTCATTATTGTAAATTTTTTTATTAAGTATTTTTCTTCTTGATTCAAGAAAAAGCTGTGCTCTCATTCTCGGAATATTCATGATACCTAGAAGGATGTCTATGTATATCCTTTCAATCAAAATTTTTATAAAAAATTTTGATTTACGAACTAATCGAGTATTTCTTCTTTTTAATATCTGCGAAATCTTTTTTGATGATTTTAGTTGTAATCCTTTACCATTATAACTGATTTTGTTACGACTAATATTTCTTTCTGAGGTTAGAAATCTTTTTTTCTTGTCTTTTATAATTTTTTCTATTTGATTTTGGATTGTGCTTATTCTAGCAGTGAGATCTTTCATTTTTTTTTCTGTCAATGAATAATTTGTC